TACTGGTTTTAAAGCCCGAAATAAATAGGCTTACTTTTTCTTCACTTGAATCATAATTACAAGAATCTAGATTTGAGTGAATCTAGATTTGAGTATCGTGTCGTAAGAAAAAAACGAATCGGAAAAAAAGAAATCTGTTTTTATTGAATTGAACGTGTTCATTCATTTTGACTACTTTAGCATATTTTCTCATACTAATTTCTACTCTACCTTCCCGGAGTTCATTCTCCGGGTAACTCAATTGAAATTATTCTGTTGGATTCTTTCCAATCTACTTCCTTTATGATTTCGTTCGAAATCATATAAAGACAATTCCTATTTAATATAGCTATTTGTGCAAGTATTTTACGGTTAAGAAGCAACTGTCTCTTGTACAGATCGTGTATTAATCTACTATAACTATAGGATACTCCCCTTTCGCGAATTACTGCGTTTATCCTAGTGATCCACAAACGACGAAAATCTCTCTTTTTCCTATCCCTATCCCGATGAGCCGAAACTAAAGCTCTTATTTTCTGTTGAGTAATCGTTCTAGTAAGCCTTGAATGAGCCCCTCGAAAGCTTGATGCAAATAAACGAATTTTTGTTCTACGTCTTCGAGCTATATATCCCCGTTTAATTCTGGTCATTGAATAAATGAAACTTTGACGAATAACTAATTGATTGCCTTTCTTTCAGTTATTCTTTTCCCCCTTCCTAGTCTATTAATAACAAAACGGATTTTTCCAATGTATAAAATCAAAATTCCAATGGCTTTGGCTACTCTAACCTTCCTGACCACGATTTTTTCTTTTTTTTTTTTTTAGGTATTTCACTGCGAAATAAGACAGAAATAAGAAATTGTATTTTCCTAGGTATCAAAAATATAGTAAATAAAAGAAATAAAAAAAGAAATAGTGGGTTCCTTCGTTTCTATGGTTACTTCTTAAACGGTGAGGTCTTCTCTATACACCGGAGCCTTTACTTTATACTTTAATTTACTATTTAATCACCTAATTGATGTTATTGGGAACTTGTATAGTTCACACGCTTTGGCTCTACCCATGAATTATCCAGTAATAGGTCTTTCACAATCAGATCTACCTATACAGTAACGGTATTTAATTAGGAAAGTTTGCTGGGTAGCTGACCCTCTTAGTCCGTTCTTGCCAGATTGGGAGCCTACCTAATCTTTCTGTTTTATGCTTTTTAAATAAGATTTCCTCCGCTTAATGGATAACCATTTGTTACCAATGGAGAATTTCTTATGATCTTAAATTCAGTTGATTGGATTTACACCAACGGAAACCATAAACTTCATACACAATAGGGGGATATGGTAGAGTTTTTGTTTTTTGAATAATGGATGGAGTTCCTTTTTCCATCCTATCCCATTCCCCGGTACTGATCATTGATACTGTAAAAGTGGTTTTCTTGCTTTTGTGCCAGCTCATGATCTAAACGAGTCGCACATACACCCTAGTACATGTTCCTCGACGCTGAGGGCACCCCCGAAGAGCGGGGGATTTTGTGACATTTCTGATTGGCTGTCTTGTATTTCTAATAAGTTGTTTAATAGTTGGCATGTTGAATCGTATACATAATATGATGGGTTGGTTTAGATTGATCCTAACCGAATGATGGTGAATTACTTCTATTTAATAGAATATTCAATTCGAAGATAAAATCGCAAATCAGAACAGCGGTGCGAACTTTTCTTCGTCCCGTCTATGTTTCTCTGGTCTTTGGTCAATCGCTATAAAATCAACAATTCCATAATTTTGGGCTTCTGTTGCTGACATAAAAACATCTCTTTCCATATCTTCGCATATAACCCAGTAGGGTTGGCCCGTTTGTTCTACATAAATCTTTGTGAGGATTTTACGCAATTTCATCAGTTCTCCCGCTTCCACGACAAATTCGCTTACTTGTGCCATATAAAAACCACTATAAGGTTCATGCATCATTACCCTGATGATATAACAAAATAAAAGCTTCTCCTATCTCGCATGATAAAGCAAAGAGAAAAGAAAGATAAAGAATAGAAAAAAGATAGAATTGAACAACCGTACAGGCATCTTTTGTGCATACGGCTCTACAAGAAAATTGACCCCTCTCCTTTCTATTGAAGAAAGAGAAAAATAGAATCTATCAGACTCAGATGGGTAAATAATCAAATTGCCATCCTTCCTTTCGGAGTAGTTCAAAAATACTATGATGGCTCCGTTGCTTTATATGTTTATTTTTTTTTTTTTTTGTCTGTGATTCAGCAATCCCAAAGTTTCTTTTTAATCCGATCAAATAAGGAAAAAATAGTTTTTTTTTTCGTACTCTTTCATAACATAAATATTGTTAAGAACTCCCCAACATGAAAACAAAAAAGTTTGTGACGCTGAACGGAACTCCCGATAGATAAGAGAAAATCGGAAGTACCCCTTATCTCATACTACTCTCTCGATACAGAATCTAATGTTTTGAAAAAAAAACAATACAAAAATTTCTCATATCGAATTCGAAGTGC